CAGCGTGTGATGGTGGAGGGAATGTTAATAGGGACTAAATAGAGCGGGGTTTGTATATCTATAGATATTCACGAACACATGTTTAGTATTGACGTTTAAAGTTAATAGTTAGTTTAGGGGTTTGGTGTATGTATGTAGATTTCTATTAAGCCTTGTATTTTTGGGTATGTGCTCAGTCTTGTTTTTGGGGTTTGGCAGGACATTGATGGGTACATATTCTCATTATAGGGTTAACGGGGGGTAAGGGGGGTTTGGCTAAGCTAATTACTTATCTGTTGAATATACGTACGTGTGTACGTGTGTACGTGTGTGCGTGTGTACGTGTGTACGTGTGTGCGTATGCGCGTATACGTGGGTGCGCGTTGGTGCGTCCGGTTGAGGCCTTAGGGTTGGAGTGTATGTCCTGTAACCATTGACTGAATAACACCTTATCCTGTACCATGCCAGATCCTAGCATAGAGAATAAGCCCAGCTACATAATACCTATCTGCGTCGAGACTTTTAAGTCATAGCTGAGTCATAGCAAGTTCTCCCCCCCCAAATAAAAAGATACCAAATGCATGACACCACAGTTATGTGTGATCATGGGCTGATTAGTCACTAATCCATCGAGATGTCCTATTTGAAGTAAGAGCAGGATTGGAGTAATGAATCCACATGGCCCTGAGGTAAGAACCAGATGCCAGGTATAGTTCCAGTATAGAAACCCCCACGTTGAAATGGGCCCGGAGCGAGAAGGGATACACCTTCAAGCAAGGATTGCTGATTTCTCGAGGCCAGGTGATTAAGCTCTCTTGGATAATTGGAGTTCATGAGAGAATATTCCGTGGAAGTAACAGTATGTACGACCATACTCAGTATGTATTATGTAATGTAAAAGATATATGTACATGCCTAATATTCATGAGGACTACCGTATAATGCACGATATACATAGTATGTCTCGGGTACTGCTATAGATATATGTACATGCCTAATATTCATGGGGCTATTATATAATATACGGTACACATAGTATGTTTTAAGTATTATCATAGATGTGCGTACATACGTGTGGGATTGTCAGTGTGGTACTGGTGTGTTTGGGTGGTGTTGGTTGTGGTGAAATGGGACATACTGGGCAAGCGCAGTGCGGTAGTGTGTAATATATGAATTATGAAAGTTATGGGGTTAGATCTTGGTATTGCAGGGAATAGTTTAAAAAGAATTTCAGCTTTGGGTGCTGATGGTGGAGTTGTTGCTTCTTCCTTGAAGTCCTAGGGAGGGCGGGTATTCTCCTTTTTTGGTTTACAAGACCAAGGTATTTTGTATACTACGAGGACTCTTCATTTTAGGAGCCGGTTTTCAATTGTGCCGGAGATGGGTATAAGGACTAGGATTGTGGAGAAGTATAGGATGGAGGCTAGTTGACCAATGGTGATGAAGGGGTGTTCTACTGGTTGTCCCCCAATTCATGTTAGGGTTAGTAGGTCTGCTACTAAGAGTCAAAATAGGCATTGGCTGAGTGGCCGGAATATCATGCTTCGTTGTTTTGAGGTGTGGAGTAGTGGTACGATTGCCAGGATTAGGATGGATAGGACGAGGGCTATGACTCCTCCTAGTTTATTGGGAATGGATCGGAGAATTGCGTATGCAAATAGAAAATATCATTCGGGTTTGATATGGGGTGGGGTGTTTAGGGGGTTGGCGGGCGTGTAGTTGTCGGGGTCTCCTAAGAGGTCTGGGGAAAAGAGGACGAGGAGCATGAGTGTAAGGATTAGGAATATAAGGCCTAGGATGTCTTTGATGGTGTAGTATGGGTGGAATGGGATTTTGTCGGAGTTGGATATTAGTCCTGAAGGGTTGTTGGATCCTGTTTCGTGGAGAAACAGCAGGTGGATTGCAGCTAGGGCGGCGATGATGAATGGGAGGATGAAGTGGAAGGCAAAGAACCGTGTTAAGGTGGCTTTGTCTACTGAGAACCCACCTCAGATTCATTCTACTAGATTAGTTCCGATGTAGGGAATTGCTGATAGGAGATTGGTAATGACTGTGGCTCCTCAGAAGGATATTTGGCCTCATGGTAGCACGTATCCTATGAAGGCTGTGGCTATTACTGCAAATAGGAGGAGGATTCCGATGTTCCATGTTTCTGAGAAAGTATATGAACCATAGTATATACCTCGGCCGATATGCATAAATAGGCAGATAAAGAATATAGAGGCCCCGTTGGCGTGTATGTATCGGATGATTCAGCCGTAGTTGACGTCGCGGCAGATGTGGGTTACTGATGAGAAGGCGGTTGCTGTGTCTGATGTGTAGTGCATGGCTAGAAATAGGCCTGTTAAGATTTGTAAGATTAGACAGACTCCTAGAAGGGAACCGAAATTTCATCATGCTGAGATATTAGAGGGGGCGGGGAGGTCGATAAATGATTCATTAATGATTTTGATGAGTGGGTGGGATTTTCGGATGTTGGTCATTAAATTCTTATAGTTGAAGAACAACGATGGTTTTTCATACCATTGGTCATGGTTAGATTCCATGTAGGAATAATGATAATGTATATCGTGTTCATTTTGAGTGTTGTATTTGTGATTAGCTTTGTTAGTTTTTCTTCAAAGCCTTCACCTATTTATGGTGGGTTTGGTTTGATTGTGGCTGGTGGGGTTGGTTGTGGTATTGTGTTGAATTTTGGGGGATCTTTTTTAGGTTTGATAGTGTTCTTGATTTATCTGGGAGGTATACTTGTGGTGTTTGGTTATACTACGGCTATAGCCACTGAGCCTTATCCTGAGGCTTGGGTGTCTAATAAAATTGTGTTGGGAGTTTTTGTTACTGGGGTATTGGCGGAGTTGCTGATGACCTGCTATATTTTAGGGGAGGATGAAATTGAGATTATTTTTAGTTTTAATGGTGCGGGTGATTGGGTTATTTATGATACTGGTGACTCGGGGTTTTTTAGTGAGGAGGCTATGGGAATTGCGGCGCTGTATAGCTATGGGACTTGGTTAGTTATTGTTACTGGCTGGTCCTTGCTTATTGGTGTATTGGTGATTATGGAGATTACCCGGGGGAATTAATTAGAAGTAAGCTAAGGGCTAGGGTGATTATGAAAGATATGAAGTAGAGTTTAATTAGGCCTTTTTGGTTGGATACGATGGTGGATATTTTTATCTGGAAGTGGGAGATGGATTTGGGTAGTACGCTTTCTAGTCAGATCATGTCTAGTAATATTGATGCGGATTTTTGGCTTATGCTTAGGTTGATTATTGGTAGGGAGCGGTGAATAATAATTGGGAAGTACCCCAGGAGGTTGGAAAATTTAAAGGGGTTTGAAGGATAGTTGAATTTTAGGTTTTTAGTGATAAGGTTAAGTTCTAGTGCCAGGGCAAAACCTGTAATGGTCACGGCGAGGGCAGTTAATTTTAGATAATGAGGCATAGTTATCTGTGGGATGTTTATTGGAGGAATGTTATGGGAGATCAGATATCCTGCGAAGATGCTTCCGATTAAAAGACGTTTGATGGAATTTATCAGAGGCGGGTTATTTTCGTTGATCAGAATTAGAGGGTTGAAACGAGGCTGTCCTAGGAGTGCGAAGAATATGATTCGAGTGCTGTAGGCGGCAGTGAGGGATGTGGCGATAAGAGTTATTAATAGGGCTCAGGCGTTGGTATACGACGTGTTGGCGGTTTCGATGATTAGGTCTTTGGAGTAGAATCCGGTTAGGAAGGGCATTCCTGTGAGTGCGAGGCTTCCTACGATGAGGGAGGTGGTGGTGAATGGTATTGGTTTAAATAGGCCGCCTATTTTTCGGATATCCTGCTCGTCGTTCAGGCTGTGGATGATTGATCCGGAGCACATGAATAATATGGCTTTGAAGAATGCGTGGGTGCAGATATGTAAGAATGCGAGGTGGGGTTGGTTAATGCCAATGGTTACGATTATAAGTCCGAGTTGGCTTGAGGTGGAGAAAGCGACAATTTTTTTAATGTCGTTTTGTGTTAGGGCACAGATGGCTGTGAATAGGGTGGTAATAGCTCCTAGGCATAGTGTTAGGGTTTGGATGGTTTTGTTTTGTTCCATGAGGGGGTGGAAGCGGATTAGTAGGAATACGCCAGCTACTACCATTGTGCTTGAGTGGAGTAGGGCAGATACGGGTGTGGGCCCTTCTATGGCTGAAGGCAGTCACGGGTGGAGTCCAAATTGGGCAGACTTGCCGGTGGCGGCTAGTAGAAGGCCTGCTAGGGGGAGGTTCAGGTTTTCGTGTTGGGTGATGAAGATTTGCTGAAAATCCCATGCGTTTGAGTTGGTGAGAAATCATGCTATGGCTATAATAAATCCTACGTCTCCGATGCGGTTATATAAAATTGCTTGTAGGGCAGCGGTGTTGGCATCTGTTCGGCCATATCATCATCCAATGAGTAAAAAGGATATGATTCCTACCCCTTCTCAGCCAATGAATAGTTGGAATAGATTATTAGCTGTTACTAGAATTATTATAGTAATGAGGAATATGAGGAGGTATTTGAAGAATCGGTTGATATTAGGGTCTGCGTGTATATATCATATCGAGAACTCTATGATGGATCATGTGACGAATAACGCGATTGGTACAAAGATGATTGAGAAATAGTCAAGTTTGAAGCTCAAGGAGAGTTTTAGGGTTTGGATCGTTAATCAATGTCAGTTTGAGACGGTTGTTTCTTGTCCGGAGAGAGTGAAGATTATAGTAGGAATTGTGCTGACAGCGAAGGCGTAAGAGGTTGTAGTTTTTACATAATTGGGGTAAAGGCTACTCTTGTATGTTTGGGTGCAGGATATGATGATTGGTAGCAGTAGGATGAATATTGACGTCAGTATAAGGGGAGTAAATAGATTTATTACTTTTATTTGGAGTTGCACCAATTTTTTGGTTCCTAAGACCAATGGATTACTTCTATCCTATAAAAGTTGAGGAAGCCATATTTTTAGGTATGGAAGCATGAGTTAGCAGTTCTTGCATACTTTCTCGGTAAATAAGAAGGTTTAAGCCTCTATTACTAGATTCACAATCTAGTGTTTTTGTTAAACTATATTTACAGTAAATGGGGCCCAGGATGATTTTGGGATTAAGTGATAGGAGTAGGAGTGGGAGAAGGTGGAGTGTTATTAGGGCGTTTTCTCGTGTGAAGGATGGTTTGATGTTTTTGATGTGGTGGGTATGTTTTCCCCGTTGGGTTGTGATAAGTATATAGAGGGAATATAGGGCCGTGATGATGATGTTTGTTCCCATAAGGGCGATGGTGATGTTAGATCATGAGAAGGAGGCCATTACTACAAATAATTCTCCGATCAGATTAATTGATGGCGGTAGGGCTAGGTTTGCAAGGCTGGCTAGCAATCATCAAGCGGCTATTAGGGGGAGTAGGGTTTGCAGGCCCCGTGCTAGAATTATTGTTCGGCTGTGCACTCGTTCATAATTCGAGTTTGCAAGACAGAATAGTATGGAGGATGTTAGTCCGTGGGCGATTATTAGGGCTGTTGCTCCCATGTAGCTCCATGGGGTTTGAATGAGGACTGCTACAATGACCAGGGCTATGTGGCTTACAGATGAGTATGCGATTAAAGACTTTAGGTCAGTTTGGCGTAAGCAGATGGAGCTTGTTATGATTATTCCTCATAGTGACAGCATTAAGAAGGGATACGCTATTTGGCCTGTTAGTGGGCTGAGTAGCATTGTGATGCGTATTATTCCATATCCACCTAGTTTTAGAAGCACGGCGGCAAGGACTATTGATCCGGCAATTGGGGCTTCTACGTGTGCTTTGGGTAGTCAGAGGTGTAGCCCATATAGTGGTATTTTTACTATAAATGCTATCATGCATGCTAGTCATATGAAGATGTTGGATCAGGTGGTTGAGATAGGCTTAGTTCAGTATTGTATGATTAGGAAATTTAGAGAGCCTGATGTGTTTTGTATGTATAATAGTGCAACTAGGAGGGGTAATGAGCCTATTAAAGTGTAGAACAGGAAGTATAGTCCTGCGTTTAGTCGTTCTGTTTGGTTTCCCCATCGGGTGATAATAATTAGAGTGGGGATAAGTGTGGCCTCAAATAGGATATAAAATATGATTAGCTCTGTGGCGGTGAAGGTCATGATTAGAAATAGTTGTAGGAGGATCAGTATTGTAATGTACAATTTTTTTCGGGTCAGAGTTTCATTTGATAGGTGAGATTGACTGGCTGTGATTATTAGTGGTAGGAGTCATGTAGTTAATGCTAGCAGGGGTGCGGAAAGTGAGTCTGAGAAGAATAGTAGTGAAAAGTTAAGACTGTTGTCGCTGAGTTGGTTGAGGTATGTAAGGCTAATAAAGCTGATTAGTAGGCTGTAGGCCGTTGAGTTAATTCAGATTATATTGGGTTTGGACATTCATGCAAGTGGGATCAGTATGGTGGTTGGAATGATGATTTTTAGCATCGTAGGAGATTGAGGTTTTGCACGTAGTCGGTTCCATATGTGTTGGATACTATGACTAGTAGGGATAGGCCCAGTGCTGCTTCGCAGGCAGCAAATACTAGCAGTACGATAGGGGCTATGCTGGCCAGTGTGAAGTGGTTGTTTAAGATTACTGTGGTTATTATGATGAATAAGGATAGTATTATGCCCTCTAAGCATAGGAGGGAGGACATTAGGTGAGATCGGTAGATTAGTAGGCCCAGGAGAGATGTGATAAAGGCCAGGAAAATGTTGATGTGTACGATAGACATTTGATAATTATAGTGTGTACTACAATCTAATGAGTCGAAATCATTTGTTTTGGTTTAAACTAATTATCATATTCGGTCCATTCTAATCCCTTTTGGGTTCATTCGTAGGCCAGGCTTGTAGCTAGGAGCAAGATTAGCAGCAGGGACGTGATAAGTATAGTTGGCAGATTGTTCACTTGTGAGGCTCAGGGTAGGGGCAGGAGTAGTGCGATTTCCAGGTCGAAGAGTAGGAATGTAATGGCCACCAAGAAGAATTTTATGGAGAAGGGTAGGCGAGCAGACCCTATGGGGTCGAACCCACATTCGTATGGGCTTGCTTTTTCTGCGTATACGTTCAATTGGGGTAATCAAAATGCGATTAGTACGAGTAGTGCAGATAATGTTGTGTTGGTGAGTAGAGTTAGTATTACATTTATTATTTCTTTTCGGGTTATACCGAAGCTGATTGATTGGAAGTCAATTGTACTGATTAATACTAAAGAAATAGGACCCTCATCAATAGATGGAAACGTATAGGAACAGTCATACTACGTCTACGAAATGTCAATATCAGGCAGCGGCTTCGAATCCGAAATGGTGATTAGATGTGAAGTGGAATTTTAGTTGGCGGAGGAAGCAAGTAATGAGGAAAGTAGATCCAATAATTACGTGTAGTCCGTGGAATCCTGTGGCTATGAAGAAGGTGGACCCGTAAACTCCGTCTGAGATTGTGAAAGTCGTTTCATAGTATTCTGAGGCTTGAAGTAATGTAAAATATACCCCTAGGGAGATTGTAATGAATAGGGCTTGAAGCATGTGTTTTCGATTACCTTCCATTAGGCTATGGTGGGCTCAGGTGATTGATACTCCGGAGGCCAGTAGTACGGAGGTGTTGAGCAGGGGGACTTCTAAGGGGTTGAGGGGTGTAATACCGGCAGGGGGCCAGCAACCTCCTAGCTCTGGGGTTGGGGCTAGGCTTGAATGATAGAAAGCTCAGAAAAAGCCTGCAAAGAAGAATACTTCTGAGATGATGAAAAGAATTATCCCGTATCGCAGACCTTTCTGGACGATGGGTGTGTGGTGGCCTTGGAATGTACTTTCTCGGACAATGTCTCGTCACCATTGGTATATGGTCAGTAGGTTTGTTATTAGTCCTAGGATTAGTAATGATGTGGAGTTAAAGTGGAATCATATTGCTAGTCCGGAAGTTATTAGGAGGGCCGAGAGAGCTCCTGTGAGTGGCCATGGGCTTGGGTTTACCATGTGATATGCATGGGTCTGGTGAGTCATTAAGTATTGTCGTGTAGATAAAGGCTAACTAGTAGGGTAAAGACGTAGGCTTGAATTAGGGCCACGGCAAACTCAAGGATTGTTAGTAGGATGAGGATAATAAAAGTGATGAGGGCAACAGGAATATTAATGTTCATTAGGGCGAGAGCAGCCCCTCCGATCAAGTGGATTAGCAGATGACCTGCAGTAATGTTAGCTGTGAGTCGTACTGCTAGGGCTATTGGTTGGATAAAAAGGCTAATGGTCTCGATGATTACAAGTATAGGGATTAGAGGAAGGGGTGTTCCCTGGGGTAGAAAGTGGGCCAGAGATGCTTTAGTTTTATGTCGAAATCCGATGATTACGGTGCCGGCCCATAAAGGGATGGCTATTCCTAGGTTTATTGACAGTTGTGTTGTAGGTGTGAATGAGTGTGGAAGTAGCCCCAGTAAGTTGGTTGAGCCAATGAACAAGATTAGGGATATTAGTATGAGGGCCCAGGTTTGTCCCTTGTGGTTGTGGATAGCTAGTATTTGCTTTGATGTTAGTTGGACTAATCATTGTTGGAGTGAAATTAGGCGATTATTGATTAGTCGGTTGGGCGTAGGGAATAGGATGCTTGGGAATATAATGATCAGTACGACGATAGGGAGTCCTATTATTGTTGGGGTAGTGAAAGAGGCGAATAGATTTTCGTTCATTTTTTCTCTCAAGGGGCGGGTTGTTTTATTGTTGTTGCATGTTTTAGCTCTGGGTTTCATGGGTACAGATATTTCGAGATTTTTAGTTGAAACACGATAAATAAAGTTACAATTATTGATGCGATGGTAATGAGCCAGGTTGATGTGTCTAGTTGTGGCATATCATTAAGGGGAGGGTGGGCTCCCAGTCTTTAACTTAAAAGGTTAACGCTTATTTAGCTTCTTAATGATTTTATAATATGGATACTGATCACTTTTCGAAATATGTTAGTGGTACCAGTTCAAGTACGATAGGTATGAAACTATGGTTTGAACCGCAGATTTCTGAGCATTGACCGTAGTACAGTCCGGGTCGCGTGCTTATAAGGGTTGTTTGATTTAGTCGGCCTGGGATGGCATCTGTTTTTAGTCCTAATGATGGCACTGCTCATGAATGTAGGACGTCTTCTGATGAAATCAGTATTCGGATGGTTATTTCCATAGGTAGGACCACTCGATTGTCGACTTCTAACAGTCGCAGCTCCCCAGGCTTTAGTTCTTGAGTAGGAATTATGTAGGAGTCAAAGTTTAAGTCTTCGTAGTCTGTATATTCGTAGCTTCAGTATCATTGATGTCCCATGGTTTTTACGGTTAGAGAGGGGTTATTAATTTCATCTATTATGTAGAGGATTCGTAGGGAGGGCAGTGCGATAAGGATTAGGATAATGGCTGGTAAAATTGTTCAAATGGTTTCCACTTCTTGGGCATCTATTGTACTTGTGTGCGTAAGCTTGGTTGTCAGCATTAATGAAATAATGTAAAGTACTAAAGAGCTAATTAGGAACACAATTATTAGTGTGTGATCGTGAAAGTGTAGTAGTTCTTCTATGATAGGAGATGTGGCGTCTTGAAAACCTAGTTGGAATGGGTATGCCATGGAGATACAAAGGAGTTAAACCTATAATTTAACTTCGACAAAGTTATGTAATTTTTTACTAGTACCTCTTCATTGAGAAAGACATAGTGGTTATGACATTGGCTTGAAACCAGTCTTAGAGGGTTCGATTCCTTCCTTTCTTATTTAGAGGCAACGTAGGCTGGCTCTTCGAATGTGTGGTATGGTGGAGGGCATCCGTGTAATCACTCGAGGTTGGTTGTAGTTGATTCTACTATTGCCACTTCTCGTTTAGATGCGAAAGCTTCTCACACTATAAAAACTATTAGTATTACCGCCGTAAGTGAGATAAAGGAGCCTATTGAGGAAACTGTGTTTCAGGTTGTGTATGCGTCCGGGTAGTCGGAGTAGCGCCGAGGCATTCCGGATAGTCCGAGGAAATGTTGAGGGAAGAATGTTATATTTACCCCTACAAATATGATTGTGAAATGAATTTTTGCTCAGGTGTTGTTTAGGGTGTATCCTGAGAACAGTGGGAACCAGTGTACGAAGCCCCCCATAATGGCAAACACTGCCCCCATTGATAATACATAGTGGAAGTGGGCTACTACGTAATATGTGTCGTGGAGAACAATGTCTAGAGAGGAGTTGGCTAGTACGATACCAGTTAGTCCGCCCACGGTGAATAAGAAAATGAAGCCTAGCGCCCATAGTATGGCGGGGGATCATTTAATATTCCCTCCGTGGAGGGTAGCAAGTCAGCTGAATACTTTTACTCCTGTTGGGATGGCGATGATTATAGTAGCTGATGTAAAGTATGCTCGTGTATCAACATCTATTCCCACAGTGAATATATGGTGGGCTCACACGATGAAGCCTAGGAAACCAATGGATATTATTGCCCAGACCATGCCCATGTAGCCGAAAGGTTCCTTTTTGCCTGAGTAATAGGTGACGATGTGGGAGATTATTCCAAAGCCTGGTAGGATTAGGATGTATACTTCAGGGTGTCCGAAAAATCAGAACAGATGTTGGTACAGAATGGGGTCCCCTCCTCCAGCAGGGTCAAAGAAGGTTGTATTTAGGTTGCGGTCCGTTAGAAGCATAGTGATTCCAGCTGCTAATACTGGTAGTGATAGGAGCAGTAAAACGGCGGTGATTAAGACTGATCAAACGAAAAGGGGCGTCTGGTATTGGGACATGGCAGGGGGTTTTATGTTAATGATTGTGGTAATGAAGTTGATGGCTCCTAGAATAGAGGATACACCTGCGAGATGAAGGGAAAAAATGGTGAGGTCTACGGATGCTCCTGCGTGGGCTAGGTTACCAGCCAGGGGAGGGTAGACGGTTCATCCAGTACCCGCCCCTGCTTCCACTATTGATGATGCAAGTAGAAGTAGGAAGGATGGAGGTAGGAGTCAGAAGCTTATATTGTTTATTCGAGGGAATGCTATGTCGGGAGCCCCAATTATTAGTGGGACTAGCCAGTTTCCAAACCCGCCGATTATAATTGGCATAACTATAAAGAAAATTATCACAAATGCGTGGGCGGTAACAATTACATTGTAGATCTGGTCATCTCCTAGCAGGGAGCCGGGTTGTCCGAGCTCGGCTCGAATCAGAAGACTAAGGGCAGTTCCTACTATACCCGCTCAGGCCCCGAATAGAAGGTACAGGGTGCCGATATCTTTGTGATTGGTAGAGAACAATCATCGGTTTATGAACATAGGTAAAATGGCTGAGTAAGCATTAGACTGTAAATCTAAAGACAGAGGTTCGAGCCCTCTTTTTGCCAAGCCTTGTGGTGAGATATCACGTTGAATTGCAAATTCAGAGAAGCAGCTTAGACGCTGCCGGGGCTTCTCCCGCCTTTTTTCCCCTAGACGGCGGGAGAAGTAGATTGAAGCCAGTTGAGTAGGGTATTTAGCTGTTAACTAAAATTTCGTGGGATGGAAGCCCACCAATCTAGCGAGGGCTTAGCTTAATTAAAGTGCTTGATTTGCAATCAATTGATGTGAGATGGATTCTCGCAGTCCTTATGGGTTATGTGCAGGAGTTAAATCGGTGATGATTTGCTTAGGGCTTTGAAGGCTCTTGGTCTGTTTTAACCTAAACTCCTAATCCAAGATTGATAATAGGGGTGTGAGGGGGATTAGTATGGTTGAAGTGACAATTAGTGGGGGTAGGAGGACTATCTTTTTTGTATTGTCAAACTGTCATTTTATTTTTATATTGCTTGTTGATGGGAATATAGTTAGTGTTGTGGTGTATGTGAGTCGTATGTAAAAGTATAGGTTGAGTAGGGCGGTGACAGCTAGTAGTGTTGGTATGATGATTATTTCGTTTTTGGTTAGTTCTTGGATGATTATTCATTTTGGGATGAATCCTGATAATGGGGGTAGGCCTCCTAGGGATAGTATTAATGTTAGGATGAGGGAGGCGGTTAGGGGCGCTTTGTTTCATGTTTGTGATAGTGACAGGGTTGTTGTTGCGGAGTTGTATATAAATAGTATGAAGGTGGTTAGTGTTATAATAATGTAAATAGTTAGGTTCAGGAGTATTATTGTGGGATTGTAGAGGGTGATAGCGGTTATTCATCCTATGTGAGCAATTGAGGAATATGCTATGATTTTTCGTAGTTGTGTTTGATTGAGTCCTCCTCAACCTCCTACTAATACTGATGTGATGGCTATTGGTAGTAATAGGTTGGGGTTGATGGTGGGTGAAATTTGGTAGAGGACGGATAGTGGTGCAATTTTTTGTCATGTTAGCAGGATTAGGCCTGATGATATGGGGATTCCTTGTGTGACTTCTGGCACTCAGAAGTGGAATGGAGCCAGTCCTAGTTTTATTGCTATGGCAATAGTGATTATGGCGGATGCTATGGGGTTGAGGTCTTTGGGTATTATTCATTGTCCTGAGTGTAGGAGGTTGATGGTGATTCCTATTATTAGGAGTATGGACGCGGTTGCCTGCGTTAGGAGATATTTTGTGGATGCTTCTGTGGCTCGTGGGTTGGATTTCTTCATGAGGATGGGGATAATGGCTAGTATATTTATTTCAAAGCCGATCCAGGTTGTTAGTCAGTGGGAGCTTGTTAGTACGATTATAGTTCCTAGGATAACGGTTGATATGATAGTGATGAAGATAGGGGGTTTGATTAGTATGGGAAGGGTATAAACCAACATTTTCGGGGTATGGGCCCGATAGCTTATTTAGCTGACCTTACTGTAGAATATGGTGTACATGGTAGCACGAAGATTTTTGAGTTCTTAAGATTAGGTTCGAGTCCTATAATTCTAGAAATAAGAGGGTTTGAACCTCTATTATTTACTCTATCAAAGTAACTCTTTTATCAGACATATTTCTTATGTTTGGGGTGGAATGCTAGCTGTGATGATGGGTAGGGATACGTGTCATATGCATAGTGCTAGTGTGAGGGGCAGGAAGTTTTTTCATAATAGGTGCATTAGTTGGTCGTATCGGAATCGTGGGTAGGATGCTCGGATTCATAGGAAGGTGATTGTTAGGAATAGTGTTTTGATGGTGAAGTTTGCGGTGTATAGTTCAGGCATGTATGGGTTGTGCGATGCTCCGAAGAATAGAATTGTTGTGAGGCTGTTTATTATGATGATGTTGGCGTATTCTGCTATGAAGAACAGGGCGAATGGGCCTGCTGCATATTCTACGTTGAAGCCGGAGACAAGTTCTGACTCTCCTTCTGTGAGGTCGAATGGGGCTCGGTTGGTTTCTGCTAGCGTTGAGATAAATCATATCATGGCCAGGGGTCATGCGGGGATGATGAGTCATATGTGTTCTTGGGTGGTGATTAGGGTGGCTAACGTGAAGGAGCCGTTTATCAGCAATACTGATAGGAGGATGATGGCTAGTGTTACTTCGTATGAGATTGTTTGGGCTACGGCTCGTAGAGCTCCGATTAGGGCGTATTTTGAATTTGATGCCCATCCTGATCATAGGATTGAGTATACAGCGAGGCTAGATATGGCTAGTATAAATAGTACTCCTAGATTTATATTGATGAGTGGGTATGGTATGGGTAGTGGAATTCATATTGTTAGAGCCAGTGTGAGGGCTAGGATTGGGGCTATAATGAATATGGATACAGATGATGTGAGGGGTCGGAGTGGTTCTTTAGTAAAGAGTTTTAGGGCGTCTGCGATGGGTTGTAGCAGACCATATGGCCCTACAATGTTTGGTCCTTTACGAAATTGTATGTAGCCTAGGACTTTGCGTTCGACTAATGTTAGGAAGGCCACGGCAAGAAGAATGGGGATACTTAATGAGAGAATGTTGAGTATAAACATGTTGTTAGGGAGAGGAGTTGAACCTCTGACAGTAAAGGTTTAAGTTTTATGCATTTACCGGGCTCTGCCACCCTAACGAACCCAAACATCTCGGGCGATGTTAATGAGTGAGTTGTTCAGATTAAGATTATATCATCTGTTGTACTTAAGGCGCTCGTGTTGGGTGGGCCTTATTTCTCTTGTCCTTTCGTACTGGGAGAAATTGTTTAATAGATAGAAACCGACCTGGATTGCTCCGGTCTGAACTCAGATCACGTAGGACTTTAATCGTTGAACAAACGAACCTTTGATAGCTGCTGCACCATCGGGATGTCCTGATCCAACATCGAGGTCGTAAACCCTATTGTCGATATGGACTCTGAAATAGGATTGCGCTGTTATCCCTAGGGTAACTTGTTCCGTTGATCAAATGTTTTGGATCAATAAGTGATGTAGTACTTTCGACTGGTTAGTCTAGATTTAAATCATTCGGAGGTTGTTTTATTCTCCGAGGTCACCCCAACCTAAATTGCTGGCCCATGTAGAGGTTTGTTGTTCCTATCGGTTGAGTTGTGTGATCTCTTTGGGTCAGTTAATTAAAGCTCCATAGGGTCTTCTCGTCTTATTGCTATATCCCCGCCTCTTCACGGGGGGGTCAATTTCACGGATTGGAAGTAAGAGACAGTTAAACCCTCGTGTGGCCGTTCATACAAGTCCTTATTTAGAGAACAAGTGATTATGCTACCTTTGCACGGTCAGGATACCGCGGCCGTTTAACTAGTGTCACTGGGCAGGCAGTGCCTCTAATACTGGGAATGCTAGAGGTGATGTTTTTGGTAAACAGGCGGGGTTTGTGTTTGCCGAGTTCCTTTTACTTCTTTTAATCTTTCCTTGGTTGCATACCTGTGTTGGGTTAACAGTTGATTTGATGTTTGGTTTATTGTTGGGTTGTTCTTATCTTGCTGTTAACTATCAGTGGTTATCCGTTCTGATATAAGCTTATGCAGGGAGAAATATTTCTTGTTACTCATATTAGCATTGTTACTTCTATTATCGAATAGATTAGCCCAGTATTGAATTGGGAGTTGGTTGCATATTTTTGGTATTAAGATGTTTTTATTGTTGAGCTTGAACGCTTTCTCAATTGATGGCTGCTTTTAGGCCAACTATGGGTATTGTTATGCTTACTCTCTAAGGAAGGTTGTATCCTAGTTCTAAAAAGCTGTACCTTTTTAGAGTATATTTTAAACTTACATTTGAATTTTTTTTTAGTTTTTAGGTAAGTTTAAGGTCGAACTAAAATTCTGTTCTGGGCAACCGGCTATCACCAGGCTCGTTAGGCTTTTCACCTCTACCTACAAATCTTCTCACTATTTTGCGACATAGACGAGTTCATCCTGCAGGGATTGTTTGTAGGTAGCTCGTCTGGTTTCGGGGGGTCTAGCTTAAGTTCTCTTTGTTAGATTATGTCTAGCTAATCCATTATGCAAAAGGTACAAGGGGTAATCTTTGCTGTGTAGTGCTTTTAATTTTTCTTTCATCTTTCCCTTGCGGTACTGTCTCTATAGCGCCAAGTTAAATTTCTATCTCCTATACTTTTAGGGGTTGACTAAATGTTTTAATTTATGGGGTTGTGTTAGTTGAATTTGTGGCTGTTTGGGCTAGGTTTGGCTCAAGATGGTCAGTTTAATGTGAAATCTTCTGGGTGTAGGCCAGATGCTTTGTTTAAGCTACATCTTGTTTTATCCAAGCACACTTTCCAGTATGCTTACCTTGTTACGACTTGTCTCCTCTTGTGTTTGTTGTAGTTTGAATAGGTTGTCTTTGGGTATGTTTCACTTGAGGAGGGTGACGGGCGGTGTGTGCGTGCTTCATGGCCCGATTCAACTGAGCACTCTATTCTCAGCTTACTACTAAATCCTCCTTTAGTCCTTAGTTTCATAGGGGCTTTCGTAGATGGTGTTCTGGTATAGAAAATGTAGCCCATTGGCTTCCCATCCCATGAGTTACACCTTGACCTAACTTTTTTATGTAAAGGTAATTGTGCTTACTGTTTTTCCTTTATTAGGGTTTGCTGAAGATGGCGGTATATAGACTGGATTAGCAAGAGATGGTGAGGTGTATCGGGGTTTATCGATTATAGAACAGGCTCCTCTAGAGGGGTGTGAAGCACCGCCAAGTCCTTTGAGTTTTAAGCTGTTGCTAGTAGTTCTCTGGCGAATAGTTTTGTTTAATAACTATCTGGGTTTAGGGCTAAGCATAGTGGGGTATCTAATCCCAGTTTGGGTCTTAGCTGTCGTGGGGTTGGAGTTGTTAAAGTTACTTTCGTGTTATATTTTTATATTAGCTATAGCTTTTTACAGCCTAGTTAAAATTTAACTTTAGTGCGAGTCTGTCTCCGTGACACGCTTTACGCCGTGGGTTTGTTAGTTTGGGTTAATCGTATGGCCGCGGTGGCTGGCACGAAATTTACCAGCCCTGATTTAACATGGCTTAGTCGAACTTTCATTCATGGCTTAATTTTTATCACTGCTGTATCCCGTAGGGGTGTGGCTGAGCAAGGTGTTGTGAGCTACGTTTTGTGTGCTTGATACCCGCTCCTTTAGGTCGGTTGGTGACTTAGAGGGCATTTTCACCGGTGGGCGGAGGCTTGCATGTGTAATCCTGTTAGTAACTAACAAAAAGGCTAGGACCAAACCTTTGTGTTTATGGAGTCTGGCGACTCATCTGGGCATTTTCAGTGCCTTGCTTTGTGAATTTAAGCTACATTAAC